TTTTAATTTTAGCGTAACCTCTATAGAGTGAAAATGATATATGGAAAACCTTTAATCTATATAAATATTTAACCTCTATAGAAAGGAAGAACTTGTGAGGTATTTATGAATTATTAATTATAAGTTAGCAGGAGTTAAGTCTGGAAGCTGGTTACGATTTTTCTTGTTTTAGGGGTTTGGCAAGAGTTAAAAATTGTGACGGTGGGGCTTAACGGGGGGTAAGGGGGTTTGCTTAGATAATTTTGGATAAAAAATTGTGTGTGTGCGTATCGTGGGTACGTATGGGTACGTATGGGTACGTATGGGTACGTATGGGTACGTATGGGTACGTATGGGTACGTATGGGTACGTATGGGTACGTATGGGTACGTATGGGTACGTATGGGTACGTATGGGTACGTATGGGTACGTATGGGTACGTATGGGTACGTATGGGTACGTATGGGTACGTATGGGTACGTATGGGTACGTATGGGTACGTATGGGTACGTAAGGGTACGGGGGGGGGGAAATAAAGGGAGATAAATAATTATGTCCTGAGACCATTGACTTATAATCCTGCACCATTAGATAGACATTACTGTGTCCAACCGATTATGTACTGTTCCACTGTTAGCTGTTTATGTCTTGCGACCATTCACTCAACTTTTCGGCCCCCATAGAGGATAAGCCCAGCTTCATGATCATTTGAGAGGTTAAATGTTAGCTGAGTCATAGCAAGCTCTCCCCCCCCAAAAAAAAAACTACCATAGGCATGAAATCTCAGTTATGTGTGAGCATGGGCTGATTAGTCATTAATCCATCGAGATGTCTTATTTAAGAGGAATGAATGGGCGATTTTAGATGAGATGGACCTGAAGTAAGAACCAGCTGCCAGATAAAGTGTGATAAATAGAAACTCTACATTGAATGGGCGCAGAGCAAGAAAGAGTATCCTTCTCGCAAGGGTTGATGATTTCACGTGAGTTGGTGATTAATAAATAACCTATTGGAGATGATATGCGGGTTGAGATCGATTAACGTAATAGAATGTACTATGCACGATCAAGGATAGAATGTATTATGTAAGATATATCATAGTATGTACATGCTTATATGCATGGGGAAATAAAATAATGCACGATATACATAGAATGTATAATGTAAGATATATCATAGTATGTACATGCTTATATGCATGGGGAAATAAAATAATGCACGATATACATAGAATGTATAATGTAAGATATATCATAGTATGTACATGCTTATATGCATGGGGAAATAAAATAATGCACGATATACATAGAATGTATAATGTAAGATATATCATAGTATGTACATGTTTGCACGTGTGGAGTGCTGATAAATGTACAAGTGTGATATGAGAGTATTGAATTTTAGGTATATGCTGCGTCTATAAGAAAGGATATAAGGTTAGGAGTAATGGGAATTTAAAGATTTAATTGAAAATTGGTAGTTAAAGTTATGAAGTCTATGGAATGGACGTTAATTAGGTGCTTCAAGGAGTAGTTTAAATTAAAATTCCAGCTTTGGGTGCTGGGGATGGGAGTAATGTCTTCTCCTTGATATCTTAGGGAGTTGTAAATCTCCATTTCTGGTTTACAAGACCAGTGTAATGATTATACTACGAAGACTCTTCATTTTAATAAGTTATTTTCAAATAAACTAGTAATTGGTATAATTACTAGAATGAGGAGGAAATATAAGATTGATGCTAGTTGACCAATAATAATAAATGGGTGTTCAACTGGTTGTCCTCCAATTCATGTAAGTGTAATAAGGTCTGCTACTAGGACTCAGAATAAGCATTGACTGAGTGGGCGGAATATTATGCTTCGTTGTTTTGATGTATGGAGTAGAGGAATAAATGCTAGGATTAGAATAGATAGGACTAGGGCTAAAACTCCTCCTAGTTTATTGGGAATTGAGCGTAAGATAGCGTAGGCAAATAGAAAATATCATTCTGGTTTAATGTGAGGTGGTGTGTTGAGGGGGTTGGCTGGTGTATAATTATCAGGATCTCCGAGTAGGTCAGGAGAGAATAGTACTAGCGATGTTAACACTAGAATTAGTAGGAGGAGTCCTAAGATGTCTTTGATAGTATAATAGGGGTGAAATGGAATCTTATCAGCGTCTGATGATAATCCAGAGGGGTTATTTGAGCCAGTTTCGTGTAGAAATAATAAGTGTACTCCTGCTAGGGCTGCGATGATAAAGGGTAAGATGAAGTGGAAGGCGAAGAATCGTGTCAGGGTTGCTTTGTCTACTGAAAAGCCACCTCAGATTCATTGGACTAGGTCCGAGCCAATGTAAGGAATTGCTGATAGGAGGTTTGTGATGACTGTTGCACCTCAAAAGGACATTTGCCCTCATGGAAGGACGTACCCTATAAAGGCGGTAGCTATTACTGCAAATAATAATAATACTCCAATATTTCAGGTTTCTAGAAATATATAAGAGCCGTAGTATAATCCTCGCCCAACGTGTAGGAATAAGCAAATAAAGAATATTGAAGCTCCATTAGCGTGGAGATAACGAATAAGTCAGCCGTAATTTACGTCTCGGCAAATGTGGGTTACTGATGAAAAGGCGGTTGTTGTGTCAGATGTGTAATGTATAGCTAGAAACAGTCCGGTTAAAATTTGAATAATTAGGCAAACACCTAATAAAGAACCGAAGTTTCATCATGATGAAATATTAGATGGGGCGGGTAGGTCAATGAATGAGCTGTTAATGATTTTTATTAGGGGGTGGGTTTTTCGGATATTGGTCATAATTGTTTCTATAGTTGAATAACAACGATGATTTTTCATGTCATAGGTCGTGGTTGGATCCATGTAGAAATTATGATGACATATATTGTTACTATTTTAAGTACTATTTTTGTAGTTAGTTTTGTAGGTTTTTCTTCAAAACCTTCTCCAATTTATGGGGGTGTTGGGTTAATTGTTAGTGGTGGAGTTGGTTGTGGGATTGTGTTGAATTATGGTGGATCTTTTTTAGGATTAATAGTATTTTTAATTTATTTAGGGGGTATATTAGTTGTGTTTGGATATACTACGGCTATAGCTATGGAGGAATATCCTGAGGTATGGGTATCTAATAAGGTTGTGTTGTTTACGTTTTTATTAGGATTGGTCGGGGAAGTTGTATTGGTGACTTATTTGATGTTGGAAGAAAAGGAAGTGAAATTTGAGATTATCTTAAATTTTAATGGGGAAGGGGATTGAGTGATTTATGATACAGGAGATTCAGGATTTTTTAGTGAAGAAGCTATGGGGATTGCAGCGTTGTATAGTTATGGTTTTTGATTAGCTATTGTATCTGGTTGATCATTGGTAACATGTATTGTTGTGGTTATGGAAATTACACGTGGAAACTAAATATGGTGAGGGCAATCAGAAGGGTAATTAGGAAAGATAGAAAGTATGATTTAATTAGGCCTTTTTGGTTAGATACTATAATAGAAGAAGTTGCTTGAAAGTTGGAAATTGATTTGGGTAAAATAATTTCTATTCAAGTTAAATCTAATAATATGGAGGATAACTTTTGGCTAATTAATAAGCTGGCTGAGGGTAGTAGACGGTGTATGGTTACTGGGAAGTGTCCTAATATGTTTGAGAATATGAAGTAGTTATGTGGTTTTGATAGTTTTAGGTTTTGTGTTATTGAATTTAATTCCATAGCTAGGATGAATCCTGTTAATGTAACAACAAGAGCGGTAAATTTAAGGTAGGATGGTATAGTTATTTGAGGGATGGTTATTGGAGGAATGTTATGAGAAATAATAAAGCCAGCAAAAATACTTCCAATTAATAGACGTTTGATGGAATTAATTAGTAATGGGTTGTTTTCATTGACTAGAATTAGACTGGAGCATCGGGGTTGTCCCAGTAGTGAGAAGTAAAGAATTCGTGTGCTGTAAACAGCTGTTAGGGATGTTGCGATAAGTGTGATTAGGAGGGCTCAGGCGTTGGTATACGACGTGTTGGCGGCTTCGATGATGAGGTCTTTGGAGTAAAATCCTGTAAGGAATGGTGTTCCTGTTAGTGCAAGGCTTCCAACGATTAATGAGGTTGTAGTAAATGGTAGGGCTTTAAATAGGCCTCCTATTTTTCGGATATCTTGTTCATCATTTAGGCTGTGGATAATTGATCCCGAGCATAAAAATAGTATGGCCTTGAAGAAGGCGTGTGTGCAAATATGAAGAAATGCTAGGTGGGGTTGGTTAATTCCGATAGTGACTATTATTAGTCCTAATTGACTGGAGGTTGAGAAAGCTACAATTTTTTTGATGTCGTTTTGGGTTAGTGCGCAGATTGCTGTAAAGAGGGTAGTGATTGCGCCTATACATAAAATGAGTGATTGAATAAGGGTGTTGTTTTCTATTAGGGGGTAAAATCGAATTAATAGGAAAATGCCTGCAACGACTATAGTACTTGAATGGAGTAGAGCTGATACAGGGGTTGGGCCTTCTATAGCTGAGGGTAATCATGGGTGTAATCCAAATTGGGCGGATTTACCTGTGGCGGCTAGTAGAAGACCGAAAAGTGCGAGGTTATTTTGTTTTGAGTCGAGTATAAAGATTTGTTGGAGCTCTCATGAATTTGAGTTTATTAAAAATCAAGCTATAGCCAGAATAAATCCAATGTCTCCGATTCGGTTATACAAAATAGCTTGGAGAGCGGCTGTGTTGGCATCAGCTCGGCCGTACCATCATCCGATTAATAGGAAAGATATAATTCCAACCCCTTCCCATCCAATAAATAATTGAAATAGATTATTGGCTGTAACAAGGATTATTATAGTGATTAAGAATATTAATAAATATTTGAAGAACCGGTTTATGTGGGGGTCTGAATGTATATATCACATAGAGAATTCTATAATTGATCATGTGACGAAAAGGGCCACTGGGATGAAAAGTATAGAGAAGTAATCTAGTTTAAAGCTAAGTGAGAATTTTATTGTTTGGATTGTTATTCAATGTCAGTTTGAGATCACTGTCTCATGGCCTAAATTAATAAAAATTAGAGTAGGGATGAGACTAATTAGGAAGGCATATGAGATGATAGTTTTAACATAATATGGATATTGGTTAGTCTTGTAAATATTGGAAAGAGATATTATTACAGGTAAAATTAATATGAATAGGGAGGCTAATAAGGCAGATGAATAGAGGTTTATTACTTTTATTTGGAGTTGCACCAATTTTTTGGTTCCTAAGACCAACGGATAACTCCTATCCTTTAAAAGTGTAAGAAAGCCATATTTTTATATATGGTAACATGAATTAGCAGTTCTTGTAATCTTTCTCGGTAAATAAGAAGATATTAGCTTCTGTCATTAGATTCACAATCTAATATTTTTGTTAAACTATATTTACAGTATATGGTACCCAAAATTAACTTAGGGTTTAGAGATAGAAGTAATAATGGAATTATGTGTAGCGCTATTAAGCTATTTTCTCGTGTAAAGGATGGTTTGATTGTATTAATGTGATGTGAATATTTACCTCGTTGAGTTAAGATAAGTATATAGAGAGAGTATAGTGCAGTGATAACGACGTTTAACCCTATAAGAATTATTGTAAAGCTAGATCATGAGAAAGAGGACAGTATGATAAATAATTCTCCAATGAGGTTAATGGTAGGAGGAAGGGCTAGGTTAGTTAAACTAGCTAATAATCATCATGTTGCTATAAGAGGAAGAATAGTTTGAAGCCCTCGAGCTAAGATTATGGTTCGGCTGTGAATGCGTTCGTAGTTGGTATTAGCTAAGCAGAATAATATTGAGGATGTAAGTCCGTGTGCAATTATTAGTGCTGTAGCTCCTATATAGCTTCATGGTGTTTGAATCAAGATAGCTACAATAACTAAGGCTATATGACTTACTGATGAATAAGCGATAAGTGATTTAAGGTCTGTTTGTCGAAGGCAAATAGAGCTAGTTATAATTATACCTCATAAGGAGAGGAGGAGAAAAGGGTAAGCTATAGTCTTTGTAACAGGATCAAGTAAAATTGTAATGCGTATTATACCGTAGCCACCTAATTTTAGTAGAATTGCTGCTAGTACCATTGACCCAGCAATAGGTGCTTCAACATGTGCTTTGGGTAATCATAAGTGAAGACCGTATATAGGCATTTTTACTAGAAATGCTATTATGCATGCTAATCATAGGAAATCATTTGATCAAGAGTCTGTAATGTTTTGTGCTCATATTTGTGTTAATGTAAAATTTAAAGTCCCTGTTAAGTTTTGAATAAAAATTAGTGCTACTAGAAGTGGTAATGATCCAATTAAGGTATAAAATAAGAAATATAATCCTGCGTTTAGACGTTCTGTTTGGTTTCCTCATCGGGTAATAATAATTAGAGTGGGTACTAAGGTAGCTTCAAATAGAATGTAGAATAGGATAAGTTCAGTGGCAGAGAAAGTTATGATTAGAAAAGTTTGGAGTAGGATTAATATGGAGATATAAAGTTTTTTTCGGGTTTCTGTTTCGTTTATTAGGTGATGTTGACTAGCTATTAGTATGAGTGGTAAGAGTCATGTTGTTAGGACTAGGAGTGGTGTCGATAAAGAGTCTGAGAAGAATGTAGGAGAAAAATAGATGGAATTATTGTTAGGTTGATTAAAAAGAGGTAGTGTGGTTAGACTAATTAGTAGGCTATATGAAGTAATATTAATTCATAAGTATTTATTATTAGATAATCAGGTGAGTGGTATTAGTATCATAGTGGGAAGAATAATTTTTAACATTGGAGGAGGTTTAGGTTTTGAACATAATCAACTCCGTATGTATTTGATACTATTACTAGGAGTGATAGTCCAACTGCGGCTTCGCAGGCTGCAAATACCAATAAGATGATAGGGAGTATGTTAGCTAAGGTAAAGTTGAAATTGAGTGCTATAATAGTTCCTATAATAAATAAAGTTAATATTATGCCTTCAAGACATAGAAGGGACGATATTAGGTGGGATCGGTATATTAGTAGGCCGATCATGGCAATTATGAAGGCTAGAATAATGTTTATGTGGACTAAAGACATTTAGTAATTGTGAATTTAATCACAGTTTAATGAGTCGAAATCAATTGTTTTATTTAAACTAATTACTATATTAAGTTCATTCGAGTCCTTTTTGTGTTCATTCGTATGCTAGGCTAAGAGCTAGTAAAATAATAAGTGCTAGGGATATGGTAATTATGGTGTTAAGGTACTCTGTTTGTGATGCTCAAGGAAGGGGCAATAGAAGGGCAATTTCTAAATCAAATAGGAGAAAAGTAATGGCGACTAAGAAAAATTTTATGGAGAAAGGTAGCCGCGCAGAACCAATTGGGTCAAATCCACACTCATAAGGGGAGGCTTTTTCTGCATATACATTCAATTGAGGGAGTCAAAATGCGATTAGAACTAAAATGGAGGATAAAATTGTATTAATAATGAGTGTAAGTAATACGTTAATTATTCTTTTCCAGGCTAATTACTGGAACTGGCTGATTGGAAGTCAGCAGTACTGTTTAATACTAAAAGAATATGAACCTCATCAGTAAATAGATACGTAAAGGAATAATCATACTACATCTACAAAATGTCAGTATCAGGCTGCTGCCTCAAAACCAAAGTGGTGCTTTGATGTAAAGTGGAATTTAAGTTGTCGTAGAAGACATACCATAAGAAAGGTAGATCCTACAATTACGTGGAATCCATGAAAGCCTGTGGCCATGAAGAATGTTGATCCATAAATTCCATCTGAAATGGTAAAAGGGGCTTCATAATATTCGGCTGCTTGAAGAAATGTAAAATATACACCAAGTGCGATTGTAATAAATAATGCTTGAATAGTATGTTTGCGATTGCCTTCTATAAGACTATGATGTGCTCAAGTAATTGATACGCCTGAGGCAAGCAGGACGGAGGTATTAAGTAATGGTACTTCAAGGGGATTTAATGGATTAATTCCTGCGGGCGGTCAATAACCTCCTAGTTCGTGTGTTGGGGCTAAGCTAGAATGATAAAATGCTCAAAAGAATCCGGCAAAGAAGAATACTTCTGAGATGATAAAAAGAATTATTCCATATCGAAGGCCTTTTTGGACGATTGGGGTATGATGTCCTTGAAAAGTACCTTCACGTACAATATCTCGTCATCATTGATATATAGTTAGTATATTGGCTAATAGTCCAATTGATATTAGAAGAATGGAGTTAAAATGAAATCATATTACTAACCCTGATGTTAATAATAAAGCTGAGAGAGCTCCTATTAGGGGCCAAGGGCTAGGGTTAACTATGTGGTAAGCATGAGTTTGGTGGGTCATTATGTGTTATCGTGCAGATAGAGGCTTACTAAAAGGGTAAAGACATAAGCTTGAATTAGGGCTACAGCAAATTCTAACACTGTGAGTATAACTAGAATAATGAAGGTGATGAAGGCTGTGATTGGGCTAATATTTATTAATACAAGGGTAGCTCCTCCGATTAAGTGAATTAATAGATGCCCTGCTGTAATATTTGCTGTCAGTCGGACGGCGAGGGCTATAGGTTGAATGAATAGACTAATAGTCTCGATAATGATCAATATAGGAATTAAAGGCAAAGGGGTTCCTTGAGGAAGAAAATGGGCTAAGGATGCTTTTGTTTTGTGGCGGAAGCCGGTGATTACAGTTCCGGCTCAAAGAGGGATGGCTATGCCTAGATTTATTGAGAGCTGGGTTGTGGGTGTAAATGAATGTGGTAATAATCCTAGTAAATTGGTAGAGCCAATGAAAAGAATGAGGGAGATCAGTATTAGGGTTCATGTCTGTCCCTTTTGGTTGTGAATTGCCATTATTTGCTTAGAGGTTAATTGAATTAATCACTGTTGGATAGCAACTAATCGGTTATTAATTAGTCGGTTAGGAGCTGGAAATATAATGCTAGGAAATAAAATAATTAGAATAACAATAGGTAGACCTATTATTGTTGGGGTAGCGAAAGAGGCGAATAAATTTTCGTTCATTTTGTTTCTCAAGGATTTTTATGCTTAAGTATGGTTAGGGACTTAAGTTCTGGATTTATAGGATAAAGATATTTGGATAATTTTAATTGAAATACAATAAATAGTGTTATGATTATAGATACAATGGTAATAAACCATGTGGAAGTATCGAGTTGTGGCATACCATCAAGGAGAGGGTAATGGCTCTCAATCTTTAACTTAAAAGGTTAATGCTAAATTAGCTTCTTGATGAAATTATAATATTGAGGAAGATCATTTTTCGAAAACTTTCAGAGGAACTAGTTCAAGTACAATTGGTATAAAGCTGTGGTTGGAACCGCAGATTTCAGAGCATTGACCATAGTAGAGGCCTGGTCGGGTAGCTAATAATGTTGTTTGATTAAGACGTCCGGGGATAGCATCCGTTTTTAATCCTAGAGAAGGGACGGCTCATGAGTGCAGTACATCTTCTGATGTGATTAGGACCCGCACAGTTATTTCTATTGGCAGAACTGCTCGGTTATCAACTTCGAGTAAACGAAGATCCCCTGGTTTTAAATCAGTGGTTGGAATTATATAAGAGTCGAAGTTTAGCTCATCGTAATCAGTATATTCATAACTTCAATATCATTGGTGGCCGACTGTCTTTACGGTTAAGGTAGGGTTATTAATTTCGTCTATTATATAAAGGATTCGTAAGGAGGGTAAAGCAATTAGAATAAGGATAATTGCGGGAAGAATAGTTCAAATTGTTTCTACTGCTTGGGCGTCTATTGTGCTTGTATGTGTTAATTTTGTTGTTAGTATAGAGGAAATAATATAAAGGACTAGGGAACTGATTAGGAAAACGATTATAAGAGCATGATCATGGAAGCTTATTAGTTCTTCTATGATTGGGGAGGTTGCGTCTTGTAGGCCTATTTGGAAAGGATATGCCATAGAGGTATATAGGGGTTTCGCCTATAACTTAACTTTGACAAAATTATGTAATGTTTTACTAATACCTCATTATTGAGAAAGACATAGTGGTTATGATGTTGGCTTGAAACCAATTTTAGGGGGTTCGATTCCTTCCTTTCTTAGATTATTTTGAGTTCACATAAACGGGCTCTTCGAAGGTATGGAATGGTGGAGGGCAGCCATATAGTCATTCAATATTTGTGGCTGTTAGTTCAACTGATGTAACTTCTCGTTTTGAGGCAAATGCTTCTCAAATTATAAAGACTATAATTACAACAGCTGTAAGAGAGATGAAAGATCCTATAGAAGATACTGTGTTTCATGTTGTATAAGCATCTGGGTAATCGGAGTAACGTCGTGGTATGCCTGATAACCCAAGAAAGTGTTGGGGGAAAAATGTTATATTAACACCAACAAATATAATGGCAAAATGAATTTTTGCTCAGGTAGAACTTAGGGTGTATCCTGTGAATAGAGGAAATCAATGAACAAATCCTGCGATAATAGCAAACACTGCTCCCATAGATAATACATAGTGGAAATGGGCAACTACATAATATGTATCGTGTAGTACAATATCTAGAGATGAATTGGCTAGGACAATTCCAGTTAAGCCGCCTACTGTAAAAAGGAAAATAAAGCCTAGGGCTCATAACATAGCAGGGGACCATTTAATATTGCCTCCATGTAGAGTAGCAAGTCAGCTAAAAACTTTTACTCCGGTAGGGATGGCGATAATTATTGTTGCAGATGTAAAGTATGCTCGAGTATCTACGTCAAGGCCAACTGTAAATATATGGTGAGCTCACACAATGAAGCCAAGAAAGCCAATAGACATTATTGCTCAAACTATCCCTATATAACCAAAGGGCTCTTTTTTACCTGAATAGTAAGTAACAATATGAGAAATTAAGCCAAAGCCTGGAAGAATTAGGATATAAACTTCAGGATGGCCAAAAAATCAAAATAAATGTTGATATAAAATAGGATCCCCTCCGCCGGCAGGGTCGAAGAAAGTAGTATTTAAATTGCGGTCTGTTAATAATATTGTGATGCCAGCTGCAAGAACTGGAAGTGATAGAAGTAGCAGTACTGCTGTAATTAATACTGATCACACAAATAACGGTGTCTGATATTGGGTTATGGCTGGGGGTTTTATATTGATGATTGTTGTAATGAAGTTAATTGAACCTAAGATTGAAGAGACTCCTGCTAAATGCAAGGAAAAAATTGCTAGGTCAACAGAAGCTCCGGCATGGGCTAAATTCCCAGCTAAGGGAGGATAGACAGTTCAACCAGTACCCGCACCAGCCTCAACGGTTGATGAGGCTAGTAAGAGTAGGAATGATGGAGGTAATAATCAAAAGCTTATATTATTCATTCGGGGAAATGCTATATCTGGTGCACCAATTATTAAGGGAATAAGTCAGTTTCCAAAACCCCCTAATATAATGGGTATAACTATAAAGAAAATTATAACAAAAGCATGGGCAGTAACGATTACATTATAAATTTGGTCATCGCCTAATAGGGCGCCTGGTTGGCCTAGCTCAGCACGGATTAGGATACTTAGGGCTGTACCTACTATGCCTGCTCAAGCACCGAACACTATATATAATGTGCCAATATCTTTATGGTTGGTTGAGAATAATCAACGGGTTACGAACATAGGTAAAATGGCTGAGTAAGCATTAGACTGTAAATCTAAAGACAGAGGTCAAGCCCTCTTTTTACCATAGCCCTGTGGTGAATAATCATATTGAATTGCAAATTCAAAGAAGCAGCTTCAATTCTGCCGGGGCTTCTCCCGCCTTACTTTTTTTTTCAAGGCGGGAGAAGTAAATTGAAGCCAGTTGTTTAGGGTATTTAGCTGTTAACTAAAATTTCGTGGGATGAAAGCCCACCAATCTAGAAAGGATTTAGCTTAATTAAAGTAGTTGATTTGCATTCAGCTGATGTAGGATAAAGTCTTGCAATCCTTATGTTCAGAAATTAAGTAAACTATACTTGCTTAGGGCTTTGAAGGCCCTTGGTCTAATGTAACCTAAATTTCTAGTATATTAAAATTAGGGTAGGTGTTAATGGTAAGAATATGGTTGAAATAATAATTATAGGGGCTATAAGGGGGATTTTGTTTGTGGTTTCGAATTGTCACTTTATCTTGTTGTTGTTTGTTGTTGGAAATATAGTAAGGGAGGTTGAATAGGCTAGTCGTATATAAAAGAATAAGTTCAATAATGATAAGATGGCTATAATTGTAGGTAAAATAATGCTGTTGTTTTTTGTTAATTCTTGAATGATAATTCATTTGGGTATAAATCCAGTTAGTGGTGGGAGTCCGCCTAAAGATATTATTGTTGTTAGAATAAGAGTTGCAATGATTGGTGATTTATTTCATGTGTGGGATAGTGATAATGTTGTGGTGGCGGATGAATAAATGAAGAGTATAAATGTAGAGATAGTTATAGTAATGTAGACTAGTAGATTGAAAAGTATAATGGATGGGTTGTAGGCTAAAATAGCCGTTATTCATCCCATATGGGCGATGGATGAATAGGCTATGATTTTTCGTAATTGAGTTTGGTTTAATCCCCCTCAGCCACCAATAAGGATTGATAGGAGGGATATAATTAATAGTATTTGTAAGTTGATGGAGGATTGGATTTGAAATAGAACAGATAATGGGGCGATTTTTTGTCATGTTAGTAAAATTATAGCTGGATATAATGAGACTCCTTGAGTTACTTCTGGAACTCAAAAATGGAAGGGTGAAAGGCCTAGTTTTATTACTAGTGCTAATGTTATAAACATTGATGCTATTGGGTTGGTGATATTAGTAATTGTTCATTGGCCTGTATATAAAAGATTAATAAGAATAGCTAGTATAAGGATTATTGATGCAGTTGCTTGTGTTATAAAGTATTTTGTGGAAGCTTCTATTGATCGTGGGTTGTAGTTTTTTATAAGTATGGGAATAATTGCTAGTATATTTATTTCAAAGCCAATTCAAACTATAAATCAATGCGAGCTTATTATTACGATTATAGTACCTATTATAATAGTAAGTGAAATTATGATTAGGATAAGGGGGTTAATTAGTAGGGGAGGGTATTAACCGACATTTTCGGGGTATGGGCCCGATAGCTTAATTTAGCTTACCTTACTTAGAGTTTGGTGTAATATGGTAGCACGGAGATTTTTGATTTCTCAGGAGTAGGTTCAATTCCTATAGTTCTAGAAATAAGAGGATTTTAACCTCTATTTTTTACTCTATCAAAGTAACTCTTTTATCAGACATATTTCTTATGTTTGGGGTGGAATGCTTGATGTAAAAATAGGTAGAGAGACATGTCATATGCATAGTGCTAATGTGAGGGGAAGAAAATTTTTTCATAATAGATGTATTAATTGGTCATATCGAAATCGGGGGTATGATGCTCGTACTCATAGGAAAGAAATTGTGAGGAGGATTGCTTTAGTAGAAAAATTAATGGAGTATAATTGAGGGAAATGTATAGTGTGAAATGCCCCTAGAAATAATGTAGTAGTGAGAACGTTTATTATAATAATGTTGGCATATTCTGCTAGAAAAAATAATGCAAATGGACCTGCTGCATATTCAACATTGAATCCTGAGACTAGTTCAGACTCGCCTTCAGTTAAATCAAATGGGGCCCGATTTGTTTCTGCTAGAGTAGAGATATATCATATTATAGCTAATGGTCATGTTGATAGTAAAAGTCAGGAATATTCTTGTGTAATAATTAAATTGTTTAAGGTGAAGGACCCACTTATGAGTAATACTGATAAAAGAATAATTGCCAGTGTTACTTCATAAGAAATGGTTTGTGCTACGGCCCGTAGGGCTCCAATTAGAGCATATTTTGAATTGGAGGCTCATCCTGATCATAGGATTGAGTATACGGATAGGCTTGATATAGCTAATAAGAATAGCACACCTAAATTTATATTAATTAAGGAATATGGTATAGGTAGTGGAATTCATATAGTTAGGGCTAGCGTGAGGGCTAGGATAGGTGCTATAATAAATATTGAAATAGAAGAAGTTAGTGGTTTTAGTGGTTCTTTAGTAAACAATTTTACTGCGTCTGCGATTGGTTGTAGGAGGCCATATGGTCCTACAATATTTGGTCCTTTTCGTAATTGTATATATCCCAAGACTTTTCGTTCCACTAGTGTTAGAAATGCGACTGCAAGAAGGATTGGTACAATTGTTGTAAGGAGATTTATAATAAACATATTGTTAGAGAGAGGAGTTGAACCTCTGGTTATAAAGGTTTAAGTTTTATGCAATTACCGGGCTCTGCCACTCTAACAAAAACCTTGGTCTAAGGTCAGTTAGTATTAAGTTTATTAAATTGAGATTATATCATTTATTAGCTCGAGGGCGCTCTGTGGAGAGTTGGCCCTATTTCTCTTGTCCTTTCGTACTGGGAGAAATACTAAATAGATAGAAACCGACCTGGATTACTCCGGTCTGAACTCAGATCACGTAGGACTTTAATCGTTGAACAAACGAACCATTAATAGCTGCTGCACCATTAGGATGTCCTGATCCAACATCGAGGTCGTAAACCCTATTGTCGATAAGGACTCTAGAATAGGATTGCGCTGTTATCCCTAGGGTAACTTGTTTCGTTGATCAGTCAGACTGGATCAATTTATACTTGAAACTTTGACTTGTCAGTCTTAGTGATTATTCTCGGGGGTTAATTTATACTCCGAGGTCACCCCAACCGAAATCTTCTAACCAGTTAAAATGAATATTAATCCTTGTTGGGTGTAGAATTATTTTATTGGTGTAGATAAATTAAAGCTCCATAGGGTCTTCTCGTCTAATTTATTTATTTCCGCCTCTTCACGGAAAGGTCAATTTCACTGATTAAAAGTAAGAGACAGTTAAACCCTCGTGTGGCCATTCATACAAGTCCCTATTTAAGGAACAAATGATTATGCTACCTTTGCACGGTCAGGATACCGCGGCCGTTAAACAATTGTCACTGGGCAGGCAGTGCCTCTAATACTAGTCATGCTAGAGGTGATGTTTTTGGTAAACAGGCGGGGTTTGTGTTTGCCGAGTTCCTTTTACTTTTTTTTATCTTTCCTTAATGCACACCTGTGTTGGATTAACAGTAATAAAATAAATATTTCATTTTTGGGGTTTATTTATTTGGCTGTTAACTATCAGTTAGTATTTGTTCTGATATATACTTGTGCTAGGAGATTTAAATCTTGTTACTCATATTAACAGTATTTCTTCTATAATAATATAGATTAGTCCAGTATTAAGTTAGGAGTTGGATTACATTGATTAGATTAAGGTTAGTAAAATTGTTGAGCTTGAACGCTTTCTTAATTGGTGGCTGCTTTTAGGCCAACTATGGTTATTATATTTGCTTACTCTCTAATAAAGGTTGTATCCTGTTCCAAAGAGCTGTACCCCTTTGGATTAACATTTAAATTTACAGAGGGTGATTAAATTTTCTAATTAGTAAATTTAAAGTTGAACTAAAATTCTTATCTGGACAACCAGCTATCACCAGGCTCGGTAGGCTTTTCACCACTATTCATAAATCTTTTCACTATTTTGCCACATAGATGAATTCGCTCTAACAGCTGTTCATGAATAGCTCGTCTGGTTTCGGGGTTACCAGCTTTAGATCTCTTTGTTGGGGTTGTTCTAGTTAAATCATTATGCAAAAGGTACAAGGGGTAATCTTTGCTGTTTTGTACTTTTAATGGGTCTTTCAATCGTTCCCTTACGGTACTTTCTCTATAGCGCCAGAAGTAAATTTCTATCTCCTATACTTTTATGGGGTAAATGTTTTGTTTTATGTTTAATCATTAAGGTAGTTTTGCGAATTGCTTTATGTTTGGGCTAGCTTTAGTTCAAAGTGGTCATAATTAATGAAATCTTCTGAGTGTAAGTCAGATGCTTTTTTTAAGCTACACTTTGGTTCATCCAAGCACACTTTCCAGTATGCTTACCTTGTTACGACTTATCTCTTCTAATACTATTTGCTGATAATTATATATGGATGAGCTGTAAGTACTTGAAGAGGGTGACGGGCGGTGTGTGCGTGCTTCATGGCCTAATTCAGTTAAGCGCTCTATTCTTAACTTACTACTAAATCCTCCTTTGGTTTTTAGTTTCATAAAAACTTTCGTGTGTTCTAGAAATAGAAAATGTAGCCCATTTCTTCCCACCTCATAAGCTACACCTTGACCTAACGTTTTTATGTAAAATATTTGAGCTTACTATTCTTCCTTTTTAGGGTTTGCTGAAGATGGCGGTATATAAGCTGTATTAGCAAGAGGTGGTGAGGTTTATCGGGGTTTATCGATTATAGAACAGGCTCCTCTAGATGGATATAAAGCACCGCCAAGTCCTTTGAGTTTTAAGCTATTGCTAGTAGTCCTCTGGCGGGTAATTTTGTTGAATAATTACCTAGGTTTAGGGCCAAGCATAGTGGGGTATCTAATCCCAGTTTGGGTCTTGGCTATCGTGTAATCAGAAGTAATAAAATCACTTTCGTAGTATATCTTAACTTTAACTATTGCTTTCTACGGCTTAGTTAAATTTTATCTTTATTTTATGTAATTTTCTTAAACACGCTTTACGCCGTAGCCTATTAATTTGGGTTAATCGTATGACCGCGGTGGCTGGCACGAAATTGACCAACCCTAATGTTAACATAACTTAGTCAAACTTTCGTTTATGGCTTAATTTTTATCACTGCTGTTTCCCGTGGGGGTGTGGCTAGGCAAGATGTCTTTAGCTACTTATATTTAAGTGTGCTTGATATCTACTCCTTTTAATCATTAATGATTTAGAGGGTATTCTCACAGGAGTGTGGAGACTTGCATGTGTAAGTTTGCTAACAACTAATAGGAAGGCTAGGACCAAACCTTTAGTGTTTATGGAATCGTGAAGATTCATCTAAGCATTTTCAGTGCTTTGCTTTATATTTAAGCTACATGAAC